CAGTGTGGATATCATTTGAAAATGAGTAGTTCAGATAGAATCGAACTTTTGATTGATCCGGGCACTTGGGATCCTATGGATGAAGATATGGTCTCCACGGACCCCATTGAATTTCATTCCGAGGAGGAACCTTATAGAGATCGTATCGATTCTTATCAAAGAAGGACAGGTTTAACTGAAGCTGTTCAAACAGGCATAGGTCAACTAAATGGTATTCCCATAGCAATTGGGGTTATGGATTTTCGGTTCATGGGGGGTAGTATGGGATCCGTAGTAGGCGAGAAAATCACCCGTTTGATCGAGTATGCTACTAATCGATCTCTACCTGTCATTATTGTGTGTGCTTCTGGAGGAGCACGCATGCAAGAAGGAAGTTTGAGCTTGATGCAAATGGCTAAAATATCTTCTGCTTCATATAATTATCAATCAAATAAAAAGTTATTCTATGTATCAATTCTTACATCTCCTACAACTGGTGGAGTAACTGCCAGTTTTGGTATGTTGGGAGATGTTATTATTGCTGAACCCAATGCCTACATTGCTTTTGCGGGTAAAAGAGTGATTGAACAAACATTGAATAAAACAGTACCTGACGGTTCACAAGCGGCTGAGTATTCATTCCATAAGGGCTTATTCGACCCAATCGTACCGCGTAATCTTTTAAAAGGTGTTCTGAGTGAGTTATTTCAGCTCCATGGTTTCTTTCCTTTGAATAAAAATTCAAAAAAAAAATATCGAAATAAAATGAAAATAAATATAGAATAGAAGCGATTTCTATGTCTACTATGTCTACCAAGAACTCCCATTTTTTACTAGGAATCCTTTTTGTTGGATTGAATTAGTTTAGTTAGAGTCGCGAACTTATATTATAATAAACTCTTTAATTTTAATAAAAAACTTTCTATTTTATTAGAAAGATAGATAGAAAGAATATAAGGATGGGAGAATAATAAAATTTCTTAAAGCGGAATATCATACATATTCGTGTAGAAAGATGAATAGGTACACTTCATTTAGTTCTCATTCCTTGCACTTATTAACTACTTAATATTATTTATAATAGTTTATAATAGATATACTTATCATAAGATATCCTTATAATAGGTACAAATATTAAATCGAGGTACCCATTCTATGACAGATCTTAACTTACCCTCTATTTTTGTCCCTTTAGTGGGTCTAGTATTTCCGGCGATTGCAATGGCTTCTTTATTTCTTCATGTCCAAAAAAATAAGATTGTCTAGATCCGATGGGACCAAATTTCATCAATTTATTTCAACACTGAATCATAATACAGATATTTATTTGGTACCGAAAATTGTTTAGTGTAATATGGTACGATATGTGGCTTTTTCCGAACACAAATGAAAGAACTGTTATGCATGCGAATGCATGATATCTGCATAAATGCAGTTATATGCGGGCATATCTGGTTAAAAAGGCTCGGCGAATATTTTTATAATAGAAAGTCAATGTATCTAACCAATTACTCCTAATGGTTCATATCAGAATAGTGCTAGTTGATGAAAGTTACTTCGGCATCAAGAAGAAAAGTAAAGTCAAATTTTTTTCTCAATTCCAATCGAATGCAACGGGATCTAGTATAGTATGAACTGGCGATCAGAACATATATGGATAGAACTTATAACAGGGTCTCGAAAAGCAAGTAATTTTTGCTGGGCCTGTATCCTTTTTTTAGGTTCATTAGGATTCTTAGTGGTTGGAACTTCCAGTTATCTTGGTAGGAATCTGATACCCGGATTTCCATCTCAGCAAATCGTTTTTTTTCCACAAGGGATCGTGATGTCTTTCTATGGGATCGCGGGTCTATTCATTAGTTCCTATTTGTGGTGCACAATTTCATGGAATGTCGGTAGTGGTTATGACCGATTTGATAGAAAAGAAGGAATAATGTGTATTTTTCGTTGGGGATTCCCCGGAATAAATCGTCGCATCTTCCTTCGTTTCTTTATGAAAGATATCCAATCAATCAGAATGGAGGTTAAAGAAGGTCTTTTTCCTCGTCGTATTCTTTATATGGAAATCAGAGGCCAAGGAACCATTCCCTTAACTCGTACTGATGAGAATTTGACTCCACGAGAAATTGAGCAAAAAGCGGCGGAATTGGCCTATTTCTTGCGCGTACCAATTGAAGTATTTTGAAATGAACCGAACGAAGAATGAATTCCGCATAATGGAAGGAGCTTGCTAATTTCCTTTTTAATACAATTGAAGTTTCCTCAGAATATTCATTTGAGCAAAACATGTTAGATTCTGTTTCCTCGGTCCGTTGGCACAACAACCCGCATAGAATAAAACAAAAGTAGGAGAACGTATATGGAACAACTATAATAAATATAATAAACAATAAGAGGAAATTTTTTTCTATACCAAAACCGTTTTGTATGCGTATAGGGCCCAACTCGATTCTTTTATACTAGTAAAAAGTCTAATAAGTCTAATCTAAGTATGAATTCATCAAATATCCGAATATGTATTTCGTAATACAGAATTCATCTTTTTAGGTTAGGCCTCAGATTTTGAATTGATACCGTATTCCTGCGCTATGGTTAGACGGTACAACATTTCGAAAAAATTAATGGAATTGATCCGGGAGGGTTTTTCGTCTTGAAATCCGAATAATATTCGTTACTTCGAGTAGGTTTTTCGAGTATTTATCGAAAGGAACAAATGAAGATGAAATTCGTTCGAATTTGCCCAATCGAGATATCCCGAAATCCTAAACTAAAATACTATATATATATACTTAATATATATATATATTATTATAATTATATTATTTATTATTTCGTAAATTTTCTTTTTTTCATCCGAAAAGGGGCCTTTATTCTATTTCTATATTCCTTCTAGATCTAAGGACTAAATTATTATACAAAAATAGGAATAGAATAGATCCATAGGTTCGATACCTTGTTATAGAACTCGTGCTTTAGAGAAATATCAGATCAGATAGAGTTGACAAATGAAGCAGTTCATTACCAATTCACAGATAAAAAATGAAAAAAAAGAAAGCATTGACTTCCCTCCCATATCTTGCATCTATAGTATTTTTGCCCTGGTGGGTCTCTCTCTCATTTCAAAAAAGTCTGGAACCTTGGATTATTAATTGGTGGAATACTAGGCAATCCGAAACTTTTTTGAATGATATTCAAGAGAAAAATGTTCTAGAAAAATTCCTAGAATTAGAAGAACTCTTCTTGTTGGACGAAATGATAAAAGAATACCCGGAGACACATATACAAAAGTTTCGTATAGGAATACACAAGGAAACGATACAATTGGTCAAAACACACAATGAATATCATCTCCATATCATTTTGCATTTTTCGACAAATATAATCTGTTTCGCTATTCTAAGTGGTTATTTTATTCTGGGTAATGAAAAGCTTGTCATTCTTAATTCTTGGGTTCAGGAATTCTTCTATAACTTAAGTGACACAATAAAAGCTTTTTCGATTCTTTTAGTTACTGATTTATGGATCGGATTTCACTCGACCCACGGTTGGGAACTAATGATTGGTTCGATCTACAATGATTTTGGATTGGCTCATAACGATCAAATTATATCTGGTCTTGTTTCCACTTTTCCAGTTATTCTAGATACAATTGTGAAATATTGGATCTTCCGTTTTTTAAATCGCGTATCTCCTTCGCTCGTAGTCATTTATCATTCAATGAATGAATGAAGAACTTATTTGATCTCCTGATATCAATCAAAATTTTTCTTCGCGTATAAAGAAAGCATTTTACTTATTTTCTTTATACTTCTACCTCTTCAAGGTATTCGTCCTATTTTAGTAGAATTATTTCGGTACAATGGCAGACTCGCAGATAGGGAACTATACTAGCCACCTATCTAATTTATTGTAGAAATTTCTGGATCAATGATTGGATCATGCAAAATAGAAATACTTTTTCTTGGGTAAAGGAACAGATGACTCGATCTATTTCTGTATCGATCATGATATATGTAATAACTCGAACATCTATTTCAAATGCGTATCCCATTTTTGCGCAGCAAGGTTATGAAAATCCACGAGAAGCAACTGGGCGAATTGTATGTGCCAATTGCCATTTAGCTAATAAGCCTGTGGATATTGAAGTTCCGCAAGCTGTACTTCCCGATACTGTATTTGAAGCAGTTGTTCGAATTCCTTATGATAAGCAACTGAAACAAGTTCTTGCTAATGGTAAAAAAGGGGCTTTGAATGTAGGGGCTGTTCTTATTTTACCCGAGGGATTCGAATTAGCCCCTCCCGATCGTATTTCTCCCGAGGTGAAAGAAAAGATAGTAAATCTGTCTTTTCAGAGTTATCGTCCCAATAAAAGAAATATTCTTGTGATAGGTCCTGTTCCAGGTCAGAAATATAGCGAAATCGTCTTTCCCATTCTTTCCCCCGACCCTGCTACGAAGAAAGATGTTCACTTCTTAAAATATCCCATATATGTAGGAGGGAACCGGGGAAGGGGTCAGATTTATCCTGATGGGAGCAAGAGTAACAATACGGTCTATAATGCTACATCCGCGGGTATAGTAAGCAGAATAGTACGTAAAGAAAAAGGAGGATATGAAATAACCATAGTTGATGCATCGGATGGACACCAAGTGGTTGATATTATACCTCCAGGACCAGAACTTCTTGTTTCAGAGGGTGAATCCATCAAGCTTGATCAACCATTAACAAGCAATCCTAATGTAGGGGGGTTTGGTCAGGGAGATGCAGAAATAGTGCTTCAAGATCCATTACGCGTCCAAGGCCTTTTGTTCTTCTTGGCATCTGTTATTTTGGCACAAATTTTTTTGGTTCTTAAAAAGAAACAGTTTGAAAAGGTTCAATTATTCGAAATGAATTTCTAGATCCAGAGATTCCTTACCATCAAGTTGGTAAAAAGCGCGGAATTCTTGTCAATCAATACAATTAAATATAATATGTATGATCAAAAAATTCTGTAAATACCTCTGCTTGCTTTGTTTATA